AATGTTACTTGGTCTTTACTACTAACTTGAGTAAGGAGTAGATTCTAGGAGATTTTTCGAGAATTCGAAAGTAAAAACCGCTTTTTTTTATTTGGTTCTAACTACTTGAGCCGGATGAAAAGAAACTTTCACGTCCGATTTAAAAAGGGGGAGGATCTTATCCCAATTTTTCTTTTGCTAGGCCTATAGCTAAAAAACCTACTTTCTTACGATTACGAGGGTTATTCGAATATGAAATACAATCCTGGAAATACAGCATCCCGGTTTTTTTTACTACTCAAGGCTTCGATATATTTCGAAATCGAGAAATTTGTACTGGAGCAGGTGCGATACGAGAACAATTAGCCGATATAGATTTGCGAAGTATTCTAGATTATTCATTAGTCGAATGGAAGGAATTAGGCGAAGAAAGAACCACGGGTAATGAATGGGAAGATCGCAAAATTGGAAGAAGAAGGGATTTTTTGGTTAGACGCATAGAATTAGCTAAACACTTTATTCGAACAAATATCGAACCCGAATGGATGGTTTTATGTTTACTACCAGTTCTTCCCCCTGAATTACGACCCATCATTCAGATAGATGGGGGTAAGCTAATGAGCTCGGATATTAATGAACTCTATAGAAGAGTCATCTATCGAAACAATACGCTTACCGATCTATTAACAACAAATAGATCTACACCGGGGGAATTAGTAATGTGTCAAGAGAAATTGGTACAAGAAGCCGTAGATACGCTTCTTGATAATGGAATTCGCGGACAGCCAATCAGGGATGGTCATAATAAGATTTACAAGTCGTTTTCTGATGTAATTGAAGGAAAAGAGGGAAGATTTCGTGAGACTATGCTTGGGAAACGGGTTGATTATTCGGGTCGTTCTGTCATTGTTGTAGGACCCTCACTTCCACTACATCGATGTGGATTGCCTCGGGAAATAGCAATAGAGCTTTTCCAGACATTTGTAATTCGGGGACTAATTAGACAACATCTTGCTTCGAACATAGGAGTTGCTAAGAGTCAAATTCGGGAAAAAGATACAATTGTATGGGAAATATTGCAAGAAGTTATGCAGGGGCACCCCGTATTGCTGAATAGAGCGCCCACTTTGCATAGATTAGGCATACAGGCATTTCAACCCATTTTAGTCGAAGGACGTGCTGTTTGTTTACATCCATTAGTTCGTAAGGGATTCAATGCAGACTTTGATGGGGATCAAATGGCTGTTCATGTACCCTTATCTTTGGAGGCTCAAGCGGAGGCCCATTTACTTATGTTTTCGCATATGAATCTCTTGTCTCCAGCTATTGGGGATCCTATTTCCGTACCAACCCAAGATATGCTTATTGGTCTATATGTATTAACCATTGGGAATCGCCGAGGTATTTGTAGAAATAGGTATAATCCATGGAATCGAAGAAAGTATCAAAATGAAAGAATTAATGATAATAATCATCAGTCTAAGAAACAAAAAGAACCGTTTTTTTGTAATTCCTATGATGCAATTGGAGCTTATCGACAGAAAAGACTCAATTTAGATAGTCCTTTTTGGCTCCGCTGGCGAATCGATCAACGCATTATTGCTTCAAGAGAAGGTCCCATCGAGATTCACTATGAATCGGGGGGTACTTGTCAGGAGATTTATGAACACTCTTTTTTAGTAAGAAGTGTAAAAAAAGAAATTCTTTGTATATATATTCGAACAACTATTGGTCATATTTCTCTTTTTCGAGAAATCGAAGAAGCTCTACAAGGGTTTTGTCGAGCCTGCTCGTATGGTCACTAATCATATGGCATCTCAATTAAGTGATTTTGTGACACTGGCGTGAATTTTGATCTCTCTGTTGCTACTAGGACTCTACTTCCTCTGAATTTTCATCCGGATTAATATCGAGAAAGGGAAGTTTTCAAATCATTGACTCAAACTCATTGTCGAATCCCAATCAGCAGAATATGGAGGGACTTATGGCAGAACGAGTCAATCTAGTCTTTCACAATAAAATAATAGACGGAACTGTCATTAAAAAACTTATTAGCAAATTAATAGATCACTTCGGAATGGCATATACATCACACATTCTGGATCAAGTCAAAACTCTGGGTTTCCAGCAAGCCACTGCTACATCCATTTCATTAGGGATTGATGATCTTTTAACGATCCCTTCTAAGGGATGGTTAGTACAAGATGCTGAAGAACATAGTTTAATTTTAGAACAACACCATCATTATGGGAATGTGCACGCAGTAGAAAAATTACGCCAATCTATTGAGGTGTGGTATGCTACAAGTGAATATTTGCGACAAGAAATGAATCCTAATTTTAGGATGACAGATTCACTTAATCCAGTCCATATAATGTCTTTTTCGGGAGCTAGAGGAAATGCATCTCAAGTGCACCAATTAGTAGGTATGAGGGGATTAATGTCGGATCCTCAAGGACAAATGATTGATTTACCTATTCAAAGTAATTTACGCGAAGGGCTGTCTTTAACAGAATATATCATTTCTTGCTACGGAGCCCGAAAAGGGGTTGTGGATACTGCTGTACGAACCTCGGATGCGGGATATCTTACGCGCCGACTTGTTGAAGTAGTTCAACACATTGTTGTACGTCGAGCAGATTGTGGAACCGCCCGAGGGGTTGCCGTAAGTCCTCGAAATGGGATGATGCCCGAGTCCGAAAGAATTTTTATTCAAACATTAGTTGGTCGTGTATTAGCAGAGGATATATATATGGGCTCACGGTGCATCGCCACCCGAAATCAAGATATTGGATTTGGGCTTGTCAATCGATTCATAACCTTTCAAACACAAATACTATTTATTCGAACCCCTTTTACTTGTAGGAGTACATCTTGGATCTGTCGATTATGTTATGGTAGGAGTCCCACTCATGGCGACCTGGTCGAGTTGGGAGAAGCTGTAGGTATTATTGCGGGTCAATCCATTGGAGAACCGGGGACTCAACTAACATTAAGAACTTTTCATACTGGAGGAGTCTTCACGGGTGGTACTGCAGAACATGTACGAGCCCCGTCGAATGGAAAAATCCAATTTAATGAAGATTTCGTTCATCCCACGCGTACGCGTCACGGGCATCCTGCTTTTCTATGTTCTATAGCCTTATATGTCACTATTGAGAGTGAGGATATTCTACATAATGTAACTATTCCACCTAAAAGTTTTATTTTGGTTCAAAATAATCAATATGTCGAAGCAGAACAAGTAATTGCTGAGATTCGCGAGGTACCATACACTTTGAATTTGAAAGAGAGAGTTCGAAAACATATTTATTCTGACTCAGAGGGAGAAATGCACTGGAGTAATGATGTGTACCACGCATCTACATTTACATATAGTAATGTTCATCTTTTACCAAAAACAAGTCATTTATGGATATTATCAGGAGGTTCGTGGAGATCCAGTGCAGTCCCCTTTTCACCGCACAAGGATCAAGATCAAATGAATATTTATTCCCTTTCTGTAGAACGAGGGTCAATTTCGACTCTCTCGGTGAATAATGATCCGCTAAGATACAAATTACTTCGTTCATATTTTTCTGGTAAAAAAAAAGAAGACAAGATTCCTAATTATTCAGAACCCGTCCATTGGAATCTCATATACCCGGCGATTTTACACGGGAATTCTCATTTATTGGGAAAAAGGCGAGGAAATAGATTTCTCGTTCCAATCCAATCGATTCAAGAACGAAAGAAAGAGTTAATGCCTCATTCAGGTATCTCGATTGAACTACCAATAAATGGTATTTTCCGTAGAAATAATAGTATTTTTGCTTATTTCGATGATCCCCGATACAGAAGAAAGAGTTCGGGAATTACTAAATATGGGACTCTGGGCGTGCATTCAATCGTTAAAAAAGAGGATTTTATTGAGTCTCGACCAATAAAAGAATTGAAGTCAAAATACCAAATGAAACTAGATCTATTTTTTTTCATTCCCGAAGAAGTGCATATTTTACCTGAATCTTCTTTGATAATGATACGAAATAATAGTCTCATTGGAATAGATACACGAATTGCTTTCAATATAAATACAAGAAGCTACGCGGACGGATTAGTCCGAATGGAGAGAAAAAAAAAGAGAATTGAACTGAAAATCTTTTCAGGAGATATTCATTTTCCTGGGGAGACCGATAAGATATCCCGACACAGTGGGATCTTGATACCTCCAGGAAAAGTAAACATCGATTTTAAGGACTCTAAAAAATGGAAAAATTGGATCTATGTCCAACGGATCACATCTACTAAGAAAAAGTATTTTGTTTTAGTTCGCCCTGTAGTGACATATGAGATATCAGATGGTCTAAATTTACCAACACTCTTCCCTCCGGATTTTTTACAAGAAAGGGATAATATGCAACTTAGAGTTGTCAATTATATTGTTTATGGAAATGCCAAACCCATTCAAGGAATTTCTGATACAAGTATTCAATTAATTCGGACTTGTTTAATTTTGAATTGGAACCAAGACATAAAAAGTTCTTCTGTCGAGGAGGTCTGTACTTCTTTTATTGAAGTAAGTACAAATGGTTTGGTTCGAGCTTTCCTAAGAATCGACTTAATAAAATCCGCTATTTCGTATCGCAGAAAAAGGAATGATCTCTCAGGTTCAGGATTCATTTACGATAATGTATCAGATCAGACCAAGATCAATCCTTTTTATTCCATTTATAAAAAGAGAAAAACGAAACAATCACTTAACCACCAAAATCACGGAACTATTCGCACATTGTTAAATAACAATAAGGAATATCCTTCCTTGATAATTTTATCACCATCTAATTGTTTCCGAATGGACCTATTCAACGATATAAAATATCCCAATGTGAAAAAAGAATTCATTTCAACAGATTCTATAATTCAAATTAGGAATTCGATCGGACCGTTAGGAATGGTCCTTCATTTTTTGAATTTTTATTCCTTTTATTATTTACTAACTCATAATCCGATCTTGATAACTAAATATCTTCAACTTGAAAATTTAAAATGGACTTTTCAAGTGCTTAAATATTATTTAATGGATGAAAATGGGATAATTTCAAATCGTGATCCGTACAGTAAAATCGTTTTCAATTTATTCAATTTGAATTGGTATTTTCTCCATCAAAGTTATTGTCCTAATTATTGGGAAGAAAGACCCACAATAATTAGTCTCGGTCAGTTTATTTGTCAAAATGGATATATAGCCAAAAAAGGACCCCCCTTAAAATTGGGTCAAGTTTTGCTTGTTCAAGTTGACTCTGTAGTAATAAGATTGGCTAAACCTTATTTGGCCACTCCGGGAGCAACCGTTCATGGACATTATGGAGAAATCTTTTACGAAGGAGATACATTAGTTACATTTATATATGAAAAATCGAGATCCGGTGATATAACGCAAGGTCTTCCAAAAGTGGAACAGGTCTTAGAAGTGCGTTCAATTGATTCAATATCAATGAACCTAGAAAAAAGAATTGAGGGTTGGAACGAGCATATAACAAAAATTCTTGGAATTCCTTGGGGATTCTTGATTGGGACTGAGTTGACTATAGTGCAAAGTCGTATATCGTTGGTTACTAAGATACAAAAGGTTTATCGATCCCAAGGGGTGCAAATTCATAATAGGCACATAGAGATTATTGTACGCCAAATAACATCAAAAGTGTTGGTTTCCGAGGATGGAATGTCTAATGTTTTTTTACCTGGAGAACTAATTGGATTGTTGCGAGCGGAACGAACAGGGCGCGCTTTAGAAGAATCGATCTGTTACCGCGCTATCCTATTGGGAATAACAAGAGCATCTTTGAATACTCAAAGTTTCATATCGGAAGCGAGTTTTCAAGAAACTGCTCGAGTTTTAGCCAAAGCAGCCCTTCGTGGTCGTATCGATTGGTTGAAAGGTCTAAAAGAGAATGTTGTTATAGGTGGGATGATCCCCGTTGGGACCGGATTGAAAAGATTACTGCGGCAACATAAGAATAAGAGCATTCCTTTGAAAAGTCAAAAGAAGAGTTTTTTCGAGGGGGAAATACGAGATATTTTGTTCCATCACGCAGGCTTATTTGATTCAAAAGAATTTCCATGATACACCTGAGGAATCATTTAGATCATATATCATTTAATGATTCCTAAAAAAAGTGTAGTCATACTTAAACAAAAGAAAGTAAGTATCTTTCTTTTGTTTTGGAATTCAATTTCCATTTGAAAAACTCTTTCTATATCGTCTTGAGGGGGTAATGGAAATTCAGATAATAATGAATAGAGGTTAGCGGTTTGGATTGTGTATTGACATCGATACGTCCAATCCACGGTAGAAGAAAAGGTTCCGTCGGAACAATTGGTTAGTTCAAGACAACCTCGTCACTTTTTTTTAAACAAAAAAGAAAGAGGAAGTGTGGGAAGAAATGACAAGAAGATATTGGAACATAAATTTGGAAGAGATGATGGAAGCAGGAGTTCATTTTGGTCATGGGACTAGGAAATGGAATCCGAGGATGTCGCCTTATATTTCTACCAAGCGTAAAGGTATTCATATCACAAATCTTACTAAAACTGCTCGTTTTTTATCAGAAGCTTGTGATTTAGTTTTTGATGCAGCAAGTAAGGGAAAAGAGTTTTTAATTGTTGGTACAAAAAATAAAGCAGCCAATTCAGTAGTGCGGGCTGCAATAAGGGCTCGGTGTCATTATGTTAATAAAAAATGGCTCGGTGGCATGTTAACAAATTGGTCCACTACAGAAACTAGACTTCATAAGTTCAGGGACTTGAGAATCGAACAAAAGACGGGGAAATTCTACTGTCTTCCAAAAAAAAGAGACGCAGCTATGTTCAAGAGACAATTATCCCACTTGCAAACATATCTGGGCGGGATTAAATATATGACGGGGTTACCCGATATTATAATTATCGTTGATCAGCAAGAAGAATATACAGCTCTTCGAGAATGTATCACTTTGGGAATTCCAACAATTTGCTTAATCGATACAAATTGTGATCCCGACCTTGCAGATATTTCAATTCCAGCAAATGATGACGCTATAGCTTCAATCCGATTAATTCTTAATAAATTAGTATTCGCAATTTGTGAGGGTCGTTCTAACTATATACGAAATACGTAATTAATAATAAGATAGAAATTTTTTTTTGAACTCCTGAAATTTATGGAATCATTTACTATTCTCGAATTTGATTAGATTATATAAATGAGATAAAAATGAGTGGGGATATTATGTTATTAGTTCGTATCAAAAAATTCAAATAAGCAAGTCGAAAAAGAGATGGTTGAATTAAAATAATTTCCTGGAATTTCAATTTCTGTCAGAGGGTAATATGAATGTTCTATCATGTTCCACCAACACACTAAAAGTGTTATACGAAATATCGGGTGTAGAAGTAGGCCAACATTTCTATTGGCAAATAGGAGGTTTTCAAGTCCATGGCCAAGTACTTATTACTTCTTGGGTTGTAATTGCTATCTTATTAGTTTCAGCCAGTATAGCTGTTCGGAATCCACAAACCATTCCGAATGACGGGCAGAATTTCTTCGAATATGTCCTTGAATTCATTCGAGACGTGAGCCAAACCCAGATTGGAGAAGAATATGGTCCATGGGTTCCTTTTATAGGAACTATGTTCCTATTTATTTTTGTTTGTAATTGGTCAGGGGCTCTTTTACCATGGAAAATCATACAGTTACCCCATGGAGAGTTAGCCGCACCCACGAATGATATAAATACTACTGTTGCTTTAGCTTTACTCACCTCAGTAGCCTATTTCTATGCGGGTCTTAGCAAAAAAGGATTAGGTTATTTCAGTAAATACATTCAACCTACTCCAATCCTTTTACCCATTAACATCTTGGAAGATTTTACAAAACCCTTATCGCTTAGTTTTCGACTTTTCGGAAATATTTTAGCCGATGAATTAGTAGTTGTTGTTCTTGTTTCTTTAGTACCTTCAGTAGTTCCTATACCTGTCATGTTCCTTGGATTATTTACAAGCGGTATTCAAGCTCTTATTTTTGCAACTTTAGCCGCCGCTTATATAGGAGAATCCATGGAGGGTCATCATTGACTTCACTTACAAATAGTTGTTTTTTGAATTTAGACCAAAATAATAGCGGAATTCAAGATAATCGACTTGGAGAACATCAAAATAGATAACTAATAAGGGATAACTAATAAGGCAGTTATAATATACCGTAATAGGAAAAAAGATTCCACTCAAAATAGTTAGGGGGGATTCTAAAAAAAACGAAAGAGATCGAAAGGATCGGTTTCCTAAAATGAATGTCCTGTTTGGATGTATTATTTTATTTCCTATAAATAAAATAATATTTTAATAAATGATATTTAAATGATATTTAAAATGATATTTTAGTTTATTTATAAATATTTAATAAAAAACAATTTAATAAAATTTAATAAACAAGAAGAATAAAAAATTAAGAAAGAAAATAAAATGCTAATGAAAATTTCTATGAAATGATTCGCCTTAACCAATTTTTCTATGTAAATTCGATCCATGCGGAATAATCATAAAGAAAGAGAAGAATTAAAAAACGCGATTCAAAAAAAGAAATTAGCCAGTTCAAAATTGTGTATCTTGAATGCCTAGAATCTAACTATTATCGAATTCAGCTAGGGAGTTTTTCCCGTTCAAAAAGAATTCTCATGGATCTAAGATCAAAATCAAAATAAGTTGGTTTACATTCTGGAAGAAACACATGTATATGGGATATTAGATATTGAATAGTTATATATGACCTAAAAAATATCTAATACCCTAATACTATGAATTTCAATAGGGATTCCAATAGACGTCTTTGGTTTTGGATTCCTAAGAATCCAACTTCAAAAAGCGATAGAGAATCGGTTCTGATGATTCAATAATATTATTCTATTACTTCAATTTGGAGTTTTTAGTTACTCTGTTTGGATGAAACTGCGTGATGGAATAATTCATCTATAATTCATTGAATGATTGTATCATTAACCATTTTTTTTTTTTTGTGAGGAATTTAACTTATCATGAATCCACTGATTTCTGCCGCTTCTGTTATTGCTGCTGGGTTAGCTGTCGGACTTGCTTCTATTGGACCTGGGGTTGGCCAAGGGACTGCTGCGGGCCAAGCTGTAGAGGGGATCGCAAGACAGCCCGAGGCGGAGGGAAAAATACGAGGTACTTTATTGCTTAGTCTGGCTTTTATGGAAGCATTAACAATTTATGGATTGGTTGTCGCTTTAGCGCTGTTATTTGCGAATCCTTTTGTTTAATCTTGTCTTAAACACTTAAACAATCACAAATATATAGATATAGAAAATTTTGACTTATTTTTTTTTTTTTGTCTGAATTTATTTTAGTCAGGACTTATACTTGCTCCTTGCTTTTTTGAATTATATCAATAATTCACTCCTACAATTTACAATGTGGGACACTAATCCCTGCCCGGGAAGGAAAGATTTAAGGATGAGTAATTAGCATACCGATCCGCTTTCTTCCTTCCCGTTCTTAGTTAAGGAGTCTTCCAACAAACGAAATATTCCGAAATTGATATGAAACTTGAAATTTGATAGCTAATTCTAAAATTCTAATAAGTATTATTTTTAGGAATTTTTTTTTGAAAAAATCCATTTCGAAATCAATTCTATAAATATAAGAAATTCATATAAATCGAATATAAGAATATATAGAAGTAGATATAAGGGAAGTGATACAAAAAAGAAACTCTATTCTTGTTTTTTTATCTATCTGTAAAAGAAAAGGGGATTGTATGAAAAATCTAACCGATTCTTTCCTTTCCTTGGGCCAATGGCCGCTGGCCGGGAGTTTCGGGTTTAATACCGATATTTTAGCAACAAATCCAATAAATCTAAGTGTAGTATTTGGTGTATTGATCTTTTTTGGAAAGGGAGTGTGTGCGAGTTGTTTATTTCAAGAATAGGCTGGACCGGTCCAGCTGCACTTTTTTTTTCATTATTTTCATTTTAAATTTTAACTAGTA